TAAATATTTACCACCCAAAAGGGGGAACAAAGAGAGTCGTTGGCTAAAGAAAAAATGCGCTCAGCAAAAGCGGATGGATAGAACCTTTCAACGAGATAGTGCTTTTTCAACTCGCTCAAAATGGAATCTCTTCCAAACATATCTGCCATGGGCCTTTACTTCCCAAGGGTACAGATATCTAAAGCCTCTATTTTTACAAATTTGTTCAGACCTATTGTGGAGACTAAAGAGCAAAAACAAGTTTGTATCCATTTTTATGGATAGTGTATCCATTTTTATTGATATTATTAGTGATATTAGTGAGGTAGCAGTTACAAAAGGGCGAATTAAACAGATTCCATTTTGTCTTACAAAATGGAAGAGGCAATATACTCTGATAAGGAAGATTCAGAGGAAGATAAGTAAGATTCAGAGGAAGATAAGTACGATTCAGAGGAAGTGTTGGCATAAGTTTGTTCTGTCCCATGGCCTGATTCCTCCAAAAAATAAGCCACCATTGAGATCGACACAGCTGAGATCGGAAAATCTTCGGGAGTTCCTCTCTGCAATCTTTTTCCTTCTTCTTGTGGCTGGAAGTCTCGTTGTGGTACATCTTTACGTTGTTTTCTCGATCGCTAGTGAGTTACAGACAGAGTTCAAAACGGTCAAATTTTTGATAATGGAATCATCTATGCTTGAGATTGAGGTGGGAAAACTTCTGGATAGGTATCCTCTATCTGAATCGAATTCTTTCGGGTTGTTTAGGTTAACTAATCTCTTTCTAGGTGCTCTGCAAAAGATGTTCTTGCGTAATGCTGATGGAATACGCTTTACTAAGAAGAAAAATTGGAAGAAAAAGCTCGTCGAGATCATCGATCTCATAAGTATGCCCTTCGATCCACTCGCTTTTTCGATAAATACGAGATATCTAAGTCATACAAGTAAAGAGATCTATTCAGTGCTAAGAAAAAGGAGCGGGTATTGGATTGATGAAACGATAGAAGACTGGGCCGCAAACAGTGATTGGGTTGAGGATGAAGAAAGAGAAGTCTTGATTCAGTTCTCCACCTTAACGCCAGAAAAAAGGATTGATCGAATTTTATGGAGTCTGACTCAGAGTGATCATTTCTCAAAGAATGACTTTGATTCTCCAATGATGGAACAACCGGGAGAAATTTACTTAGGAAACTTAATTGACCTTCATAACAAGGATCTACTAAATTATGAGTTCGATACATCCTCTTTAGCAGAAAGACGGCTATTCCTTGCTCATTATCAGACAATCACTTATGCACAAACCCCGTCTGGGGCTAATAGTGTTCATGTCCCATCTGATCTACAACCCTTTTCGCTCCGCTTAGCTGTAACCCCCTCGCGGGGTATTTTAGTGATAGGTTCTATAGGAATTGGACGATCCTATTTGGTCAAATACCTAACGAAAAACTCCTATCTTCCTTTCATTACGATATTTCTGGACAAGTTCCGGGATACAGTTTTTCGTTTTGCTGATGATGACAGTGATGCCAGTGATGATGAGATCGAGATTTTTATTGATGCTCGTGACCCTATTGAGGCTATTAATCAAGATATTCATGTTTTTGACGATATGGATATTGATTTTGATCCTAGTATCTATAGTTTTGAGGAGAGAGATGCTCATGACGATAAGATTAATATGGAGCTGGAACAGCTAACTAGGATGGATGCGCTAACTGAGGAGATGGACACGGTGTGGCGCGTAGCCCAATTTTATATCAGCCTTCAAATCGAATTAACAAAAGCAATCTCTCCTTGCATAATATGGATTCCAAACATTCATGAGCTGCATTTTAGGGATTCGGGTTCCTTCTCCCTCGAGCTATTAGTGAACCTTCTCTCCTGGGATTGTGAAAGATCTTCCACTGGAAATAGTCTTGTTATTGCTTCGACCCATTTTCCCCAATTCGTGGATCCCTCTCTAATAGCTCCGCATAGATTAGATACGTGCATTAAGGTACGAAGGCCTCTTATTCCACAACAACGAAAGCACTTTTTCACTCTTTCATATACTAGGGGATTTCGCTTGGAAAAAAAAGCGTTCCAGGCTAATGGATTCGCGGCCATAACCATGGGTTCCAATGCACAAGATCTTATAGCACTTACCAATGAGGCCCTATCGATTAGTATTTCACATGGGAAATCAATTATAGACGAAAATACAATTAGATTCGCTCGTCATAGACAAACTTGGGATTTGCGAGCCCATGTAATACCGGTTCAGAATTCTCGGCTCCTTTTCTATCAGATAGGAAGGGCTGTCGCACAAAATTTACTTCTAAATAATTGCCCCATAGATCCGATATCTATCTATTTGCAGAAGACATTCTGTAACGAAGGGGATTTTTATTTGTACAGCTCGTACGTCGAACTTGGAATGAGCACGAAGAAATTAACGATACTTCTTTATCTTTTGAATTGTTCTGCCGGATCGGTCGCTCAAGAGCTTTGGTCTCCACCCGAACCAGAGGAAAACAATAGGATC